TGATCCGTTATTCACAACAATCTGATTTTCGTCGAGAGATCATTAAAGGATCCATGCGTTCCCAAAGGCGTAAAACAGTTATTTGGGAATTTTTTCAAGCAAAAGTACATTCCCCCCTTTTTTTTGATAGAATTGATAAACTTTTTTTTTTTTCGTTTGATATATGGGGGTTAAAAAAAAAAATTCTTAGAAATTTCATGTGGAAAAAAAAAAAAAAAAAAAATTAATAAAAAAGAAGAAGAACAATCAAAAATACAAGAAAAAAGACGGATAGAAATTGCAGAAACTTGGGATAGCTTCCAATTTGCTCAAATAATAAGAGGTTCTCTCTTAGTAACTCAATCTATTCTTAGAAAATATCTTATATTACCTTTATTGATAATAATTAAAAATAGCGTCCGTATGTTATTATTTCAAATTCCCGAGTGGTCCGAGGATTTAAAGGATTGGAAACGTGAAATGCATGTTAAATGCACTTATAATGGGGTTCAACTATCCGAAACAGAATTTCCAAGAAACTGGTTAACGGATGGTATTCAGATAAAAATCCTATTTCCTTTTTATCTTAAACCTTGGCATAAATCTCAATTTCAAGCATCTCAGAAGGCTGGACTAAAAAAAACAAAAGGGAAAGGAGAAAAAAATGATTTTTGTTTCTTAACAGTTTGGGGAATGGAAACCGAACTACCGTTTGGTTCTGCCAAAAAAAAGCCTTCTTTTTTTGAACCTATTTCTAAAGAATTAAAAAAAAGAATCAAAAAATTCAAACCTAAATCTTTTCTGGTTTTAAGGATTTTCAAAGAAAGAGCAACCATTTTCCTAAAAGTCGCAAAAGAAATGAAAAACTGGATTCTCAAAAACTTTCTTTTTTTAAAAGGAAAAACAAAAGACCTTTCAAAACAAAAAGTAATTCCATTATTTGGCCCGAGCGAAATATATGAATTAAACGAAACTAAAAAAGATTCAATAATAAGTAATCAGATTATTCATGAACTATCTGTTCAAAACAAATCCATGGAGTGGACAAATTCTTCACTCAGCGAAAACAAAATAAAAAATTTGATTGATAGAATAAAGACAATCAGAAATCAAATAGAAGAAATTTCAAAAGAAAAACAAAACCTAACTAATAGTTGTACCAAACTGCGTTATGATTCTAAAATAATTGAGTCATCAAAAAAAATTTGGCAGACATTCAAAAGAAAAAATACCCGATTAATTCGTAAATCCATTTTTTTTATCAAATTTTGCATCGAACAACTGTCTATAACTTTTTTTCTAGGTATCATTAATATTCCAAGAATTACTACACAACTTTTTTTTGAATCAACAAAAACAATTCTTGATAAATATATTTACAAGAATGAAGAAAATGGAGAAAAAAGAAAAAATAAAAAAAATACCATTTATTTTATTTCGACTATAAAAAATTTAATATCTAATAAAAAAAAAATTAGTTATCACCTAGGCTCTTTATCACAAGCATATGTATTTTACAAATTATCACAAATTCAAGTTAGTAACTTTTCTAAATTCAAGGCTATTCTTGAATATAACATCTGCATAACATCCTTTTTTGTTAAGAATCAAATAAAGTTTTTTTTTCAAGAACAAGGAATCTTTCATTATGAATTGAAAAATAAAACCTTTTTGAATTCCGAAGTAAATCAATGGAAAAACTGGTTACGAAGTCATTATCAATACAATTTACCCCAGATTGCATGGGCTAGATTAGTAACCCAAAAATGGAAAAAGAAAATAAATCAAGATTCTCTAGTTCTAAATCCAAGTTTAACAAAAGAGGATTCATATGAAAAAAAGAAATTTGATAATTACAAAAAACAAAATTCTTTTGAGGCCGACTCGTTATTAAATCCAAAACATAATTTAAAAAAAGAGTCTATATATAATCTTTTTTGCTACAAATCTATTAATTCTACAGAAAAAAATTTTGACATGTCTATAGGGATTGCTCTAGATAATTATTTAGTCTCTTCTTTTCTAGAAAAATATAATATTGGGGGTATAGGGGAAATTCGTCATAGAAAATATTTGGATTGGAGAATTCTTAACTTTTGGTTTACAAAAAAAGTAAATATTGAACCCTGGGTTGATACCAAGAGTCAAAAAAAATATATTAATACTAAAGTTCAGAATTATCAAAGAATTGAGAAAATAACTAAGACGGGTCTTGCTAATCAAAAAAGAAACTTTTTTGATTGGATGGGGATGAATGAAGAAATACTAAATCATCGTATAACAAATTTTGAATTTTTTTTCTTTCCAGAATTTTTCTTATTTTCTAGTACATATAAAATGAAACCGTGGGTCATACCAATCAAATTACTTCTTTTAAATTTTAATGAAAACATAAATGTTAATAAAAAGATTACTCGAAAGAAAAAAGGTTTTATACCATTAAATGAAAAAAAATCCCTTCGATTTTATAATCTGAATAAGGAAGAAAAAGAATTGGTCTGTCAAGTAGAGCTTGAATCAGATAAAGAAAAAAAAAGAAATCCCGAATCAGCTCTATCAAACCAAGAAAAAAATATTGAAGAAAATTATGCAGAATCCACGATAAAAAAACGGAAAAATAAAAAAAAATACAAAAGCAATACAGAAGCGGAACTTGATTTATTTCTCACAAGATATTCGCGTTTTCAATTACGATGGAATTGTTTTTTTAATCAAAAAATTCTCAATAATGTAAAAGTATACTGTCTCTTGGTTAGACTAAAAAATCCAAACGAAATAGCGATATCTTCCATTGAAAGAGGAGAGATGAGCCTAGACATTCTAATGATTGAAAAAAATTTCACTTTTGCAAAATTAATGAAAAAAGGAATATTAATTATTGAACCTGTCCGTTTGTCTGTACAAAACGATGGACAACTTATTATATATAGAACCATAGGTATTTCATTGGTTCATAAAAAGAAACACAAAATAAGTAAACGATACAAAAAAAAAAGCTATATTGATAACAAAAAAATTGAAAAATCCATTACAAAATATCAAAACAAACCTGTAAATAGAAAAAAAAATAATTCTGATTTCTTTGTCCCTGAAAATATTCTATCCCCTAAACGACGTAGAGAATTTCGAATTCTAATTTGTTTCAACTTTAAAAAAAACACAGCGAGGGATAGAAATTCAAGATTTGATAAGAATATTCAAAACTTGACGACAGTTTTGCATAAAAAGAAAGATCTTGATAAGGATAAAAAAAACCTAATTAATTTAAAATCCTTTCTTTGGCCCAATTTTAGATTAGAAGATTTAGCTTGTATGAATCGCTATTGGTTTAATACTACTAACGGAAATCATTTCAGTATGATAAGAATACACATGTATACGCGATTTCCAATTCATTAATGATGGATCCTTTTTACTATATATAATATATAAGTTACGGTATATGAAAACAACTATATGCACAAATATGAGGGATTTTTTAAAATTCAATCTTTATACATGAGATTAATTTAATCAATGACATAGATATCAATCAGAGCAGATCCATAAATAAATTAAAAGAATCCTCCTTTTTGAGATCTAAATTTCGATTTTTTTTAATTAATGAAGAATTAAGAAGTTTATAATTAAATTCAGATCCTTGTACAAAAAAACTACCATTATTATTACTGATCAGTAAAATTCATATCTTTCAATTCATATTAAAAAGGGAAGGATTTCTTTTTATGATAAAAAATTCATTCATTTCATTTGAAGAACAAAAAGAAGAAAGCAGGGGATCTGTTGAATTTCAAGTATTCAGTTTCACTAATAAGATACGAAGACTTACTTCACATTTGGAATTGCACAGAAAAGATTATTTATCCCAGAGGGGTCTACGAAAAATTCTGGGAAAACGTCAACGACTGCTGGCTTATTTGTCAAAAAAAAATAGAGTACGTTATAAAGAATTAATTAATAAGTTGAATATTCGGGAATTAAAAACTCGTTAAATTCAAAAATTGTGAATTAGTGAATTTTTTAATAAACTTCTTTTTCAGCAATCTAATTCATGCCAGAACGAATCAAGGAAAAACTTATGAAGAGACCAGTTACAGGAAAAGATCTTATGATAGTCAATATGGGACCTCACCACCCATCCATGCATGGTGTTCTTCGCTTAATTGTTACTCTAGATGGTGAGGATGTTGTTGACTGTGAACCCATATTGGGTTATTTACACAGAGGAATGGAAAAAATTGCAGAAAACCGAGCAATTATACAATATTTACCTTATGTAACGCGATGGGATTATTTAGCTACTATGTTTACAGAAGCAATAACAGTAAATGGACCAGAACAATTGGGAAATATTCAAGTTCCTAAAAGGGCCAGCTATATCAGAGTAATTATGCTGGAATTGAGTCGTATAGCTTCTCATCTGTTATGGCTCGGCCCTTTTATGGCAGATATTGGTGCACAGACTCCTTTTTTCTATATTTTCAGAGAACGAGAATTTGTATATGATCTATTCGAAGCTGCCACCGGTATGAGAATGATGCATAATTTTTTTCGTATTGGAGGAATAGCGGCTGATTTACCTTATGGTTGGATAGATAAATGCTTGGATTTTTGTGATTATTTTTTAACAGAGGTTGTTGAATATCAAAAACTCATTACACGAAATCCTATTTTTTTAGAACGGGTTGAAGGAGTTGGGATTATTGGTGGGGAAGAAGCAATAAATTGGGGTTTATCCGGACCAATGCTACGCGCATCCGGAATACCATGGGATCTTCGTAAAGTTGATCGTTATGAGTCTTACGATGAATTTGAATGGGAAATTCAGTGGCAAAAACAAGGAGATTCCTTAGCTCGTTATTTAGTACGACTTAGCGAAATGACAGAATCCATAAAAATTATTCAACAGGCTCTGGAAGGACTTCCAGGGGGGCCCTATGAGAATTTAGAAAGCAGGGGCTTTGATAGAAAAAGGAATCCAGAATGGAATGATTTTGAATATCGATTCATTAGTAAAAAACCTTCTCCTACTTTTGAATTATCGAAACAAGAACTTTATGTAAGAGTTGAAGCTCCAAAAGGGGAGTTGGGAATTTTTCTCATAGGAGATCAAAGCGGTTTTCCTTGGAGATGGAAAATCCGACCACCGGGTTTTATTAATTTGCAAATTCTTCCTGAACTAGTTAAAAGAATGAAATTGGCTGATATTATGACGATACTCGGTAGCATAGATATAATTATGGGAGAAGTTGATCGTTAAAATGATAATTTATGCAACAGCAGTCCAAACTATAAATTCTTTTATTAGATTGGAATCTTTTAAAGAGGTCTATGGACTCATATGGATATTTGTCCCTATATTTTCTCTTGTATTGGGAATCATAACAGGTGTACTAGTAATTGTGTGGTTAGAACGAGAAATATCTGCAGGGATACAACAACGTATTGGACCTGAATACGCCGGCCCGTTGGGAATTCTTCAAGCTCTAGCCGACGGGACAAAATTACTTTTCAAAGAAAATCTTCGTCCATCTAAAGGAAATACTCCTTTATTTAGTATTGGACCATCTATAGCAGTTATCTCAATTTTACTAAGTTATTCAGTAATTCCCTTTAGCAATCACCTTGTTTTAGCGGATCTAAATATCGGTATTTTTTTATGGATTGCCATCTCAAGTATTGCTCCTATTGGACTTCTTATGTCAGGATATGGATCAAATAATAAATATTCTTTTTTAGGTGGTCTGCGAGCTGCTGCCCAATCGATTAGTTATGAAATACCATTAACTCTATGTGTTTTATCAATATCTCTACGTGCGATTCGTTGAAACATAAACGTTTATTTTTTCTATTCCGTTTATTCTAGACGAATACGTTAAAAAACGGAATATATATTTATCTTTCGGATTAATCTTAATAAAAGGAATTTGATAGTTATATATGAGTGAAAAAAAACTGCTCAGAAATTAGCAGTAAAAACAAAAATTGAGTCTCATTTCCTATGTACAAAGGTTAAACGGAAATAAACATAAGCGTAATAATCACTTTACCCCAAGGTTGGTTGATTAGTCATCCTGGCTTGAAGCGGGGTTAAATATATTAACCAGATGACGTTTTCACTATCAGTTATATAGATTAACATACATTTATTACAAAGTGAGCGGCAATTAGGTAAAAGTGAGTGGATGGTTAGAAACACCAAAATACACAAAGAATTTGTAATAGAGATTAACCAAATTGAAAAGAATATTTATGCATAACATAAGATAACAAAAAAAAAGAAGGTTAATTGGGGCTTGAAATTAGTAGAAATGATCAGCCAGTACTCCCCAAGATTCCGATTCAGAGTATGCTCCTATCCACCGACAAATGAAATGACTATCAGAAACGAAATAATCCTTTATTTTTTATAAGTCCACCAACTTTTTTTCTAAAAAAGAAAGAAGAATAGGAACGAAACCAGGATATTTTTTTTTCATATATTTCAAAAATAAAATCGAATTTCTGTCATGAATAATAAACTAATAGGATGTCTAATTCTTTTTCGTAATCGAAAACCACGATGGGCTTAAATACCTAGTTTTATTTTTACAAAGAGTATTTTATTAAAGGATTCAGTTATTACTCAACAAATAGAAATGAAAATTTGTAAAGGATGAGATGAATTCCGAAGCGCTTTTTTTTATTCTTAGAATTTGAGCAGACAGAATTCCATTGGTATAATTCGGGACCCCAGATATATTTAATCCATTTTCGAACCCATAATATCCATCTAAATAAGACTAATCTGGTCCTTAGATTTATTTATGGCCCCCGAGGAGCCGTATGAGGCGAAGACCTCATGTACGGTTCTGTAATAGCGGTGAAAATAGTAATGTTATCACCGACTAGGATTATCTAACAGTTTAAGTACAGTTGATATAGTTGAGGCACAATCAAAATATGGTTTTTGGGGATGGAATTTGTGGCGTCAACCTATAGGTTTTATCATTTTTCTAATTTCTTCCCTAGCAGAATGCGAGAGGTTACCGTTTGATTTACCAGAAGCGGAAGAAGAATTAATAGCAGGTTATCAAACTGAATATTCAGGTATCAAATTTGGTTTATTTTACGTTGCTTCTTATCTAAATCTATTAATTTCCTCATTATTTGTAACAGTTCTATACTTAGGCGGTTGGAATATTGCTATTCCGTATATATCTATTCTGGAGCTATTTCAAAGGGATCCAATTTTTGGAACAACAATTGGTATCTTTATTACATTAGCTAAAACTTATTTGTTCTTGTTCATTTCTATCGCAACAAGATGGACTTTACCTAGGCTAAGAATGGATCAACTATTAAATCTTGGATGGAAATTTCTTTTACCTATTTCCCTTGGTAATCTATTATTAACAACTTCTTTCCAACTCTTTTCACTCTAAATTGAAAATGAATCCAACATATTCCTTATTTGTTTTAAACAAGAGAAAGAAACAAAGATAAAATTATTCAGAGATAATTACAATATGCTTCCTATGATAAACGGGTTCATGAATTATGGTCAACAAACCCTACGAGCTGCAAGGTATATTGGTCAAGGTTTCATGATTACCTTATCCCACACAAATCGTTTACCTGTAACTATTCAATATCCCTATGAAAAATTAATAACATCGGAACGTTTCCGCGGCCGAATCCATTTTGAATTTGATAAATGCATTGCTTGTGAAGTATGTGTTCGAGTATGTCCTATAGATCTCCCTGTTGTTGATTGGAAATTGGAAACGAATATTCGAAAAAAACGATTGCTTAATTACAGTATTGATTTTGGAATTTGTATATTTTGTGGTAATTGTGTTGAGTATTGTCCAACAAATTGTTTGTCAATGACTGAAGAATATGAATTTTCAACTTATGATCGTCACGAATTGAATTATAATCAAATAGCTTTGGGTCGTTTACCAATGTCAGTAATTGACGATTACACTATTCGAACAATTTTGAATTCACCTCAAACAAAAAATGGGGTAAACCCATAAATTTGATTAAAAAAAGAATTTAAAATTGTTGAATTATATAAAGAATTTAATTAAAAATTTGTATTGTATTTATATAATAATATTAAGTATTAAGGCGTATTCTTTTAATATAATAGATTCATAATTACTTTCTTGAAATAGATAGGTTGAAAATACACTTTAGAATAAAAAAAGAGAAACTGTCTAATAATTGTATCTACATCAATTAATATCCATTAGATTCTAATTTCACTCTATTAGAAACATATTAAAAAGAAATTTCCTGGTTAAATTAATAAGGTCATGAAAAGGATTTCGATTTTTTTCTTATTTTAATAATATAATGGATTTGCCTGGACCAATACATGATTTTCTTTTAGTTTTTCTGGGATCCGGTCTTCTAGTAGGAGGTCTGGGAGTGGTATTACTTCCCAACCCAATATTTTCAGCCTTTTCCTTAGGATTTGTTCTTGTTTGTATATCTTTATTGTATATTCTATCAAATTCCCATTTTGTAGCTGCTGCACAACTCCTGATTTACGTGGGGGCCATAAATGTTTTAATCATATTTGCGGTGATGTTCATGAATGATTCAGAATATTCCACAGATTTCAATCTGTGGACCGTTGGGAATGGGATTACTTCGTTGGTTTGTACAACTATTCTTTTTTTATTAATGTCTACTATTCTCGATACGTCATGGTACGGGGTTATTTGGACTACAAGATTAAACCAGATTCTAGAGCAAGATTTAATAAGTAATAGTCAACAAATAGGAATTCATTTATCAACAGATTTTTTTCTGCCATTTGAACTCATTTCAATAATTCTTTTAGTTGCTTTGATAGGTGCAATTTCTGTGGCTCGTCAATAAAAAATGTTCGAATTAGTAAAGACCAAAGAAAACTTTGTGTATGTTATGATTTTTGTCCGTTCTTTGATTCAATACTCTATTCATATTTTAAATATCAATTTTGATATTTATATTTGATATATATTTGAAAATTTTTTTTACCTAATATAGTTTTTATTCGTACTTTTTTGTTCTATTCTAGTTGATGGAATCCGGTGAATTATTTTTCATATTGAAATGAATCAAAATTGATAAGGAGTTGCTCAATGATACTCGAACATGTACTTGTTTTGAGTGCCTATTTATTTTTGATTGGTCTTTATGGATTGATCACGAGTCGAAATATGGTTAGGGCTCTTATGTGTCTTGAACTTATACTCAATGCAGTTAATATGAATTTCGTAACATTTTCTGATTTTTTTGATAATTCCCAACTAAAAGGGGATATTTTCTGCATTTTTGTTATAGCAATTGCAGCCGCTGAAGCAGCTATTGGATTAGCTATAGTCTCGTCAATTTATCGTAACAGAAAATCAACTCGCATAAACCAATCGACCTTATTAAATAAGTAGCATAAATAAAAAAATTCGAAATTGAAATTTGCATATATGATAGGTTATGACCTACTAGATTCTATTTGTGAAAATCGAAAAAATCAAAGTATTTTAGCCCCATTTTTTATCAATTGAGCCAGAATTCATTACAAAAATTCTAGTAAAGGAAATCATTGCTTCATCTAGTATTTTAATATATCATTCAGTTAGAAGTTTACTAGATTGAAAATTTCTGATATTCAAAAAACTATCGATCCTATGTCACATTCAGTAAAAATTTATGATACCTGTATAGGATGTACTCAATGTGTCCGAGCATGCCCTACAGACGTATTAGAAATGATACCTTGGGATGGATGTAAAGCTAAGCAAATAGCTTCCGCTCCAAGAACCGAGGACTGTGTTGGTTGTAAGCGATGTGAATCCGCCTGTCCAACAGATTTTTTGAGCGTTCGGGTTTATTTATGGCATGAAACAACTCGAAGTATGGGTCTAGCTTATTGATACGTTACCGAAAACCTCATTTGAATAAATTTGGAATACATTTTATTTTTTTTTATTGACAAGTACTCGTACTCAAAAAAGTTAAATTATATTTTTTTATTTATATATTTTTTTTGAGTACGCGTTCTTTGGACCTGGTGTATCTTGTCTTTACCACGAATGATTTTCCTTGGTTAACAATAATTGTTGTTTTTCCAATATCTGCTGGTTCATTAATGTTATTTCTCCCGCATCGGGGAAATAAAGTAAATAAGTGGTATACTATATGTATTTGTATCTTAGAACTTCTTCTAATGACCTACGCTTTTTGTTATAATTTTAAAATGGACGATCCATTAATTCAACTGTCCGAAGATTATAAATGGATCAATTTTTTTGATTTTTACTGGAGAATGGGAATAGATGGACTTTCTATAGGAACGATTTTACTGACGGGATTTATTACTACTTTAGCCACTTTAGCGGCTTTTCCAGTTACTCGGGATTCCCGATTATTCCATTTCCTGATGTTAGCAATGTACAGCGGTCAAATAGGATCATTTTCTTCTCGGGATCTTCTCCTTTTTTTCATCATGTGGGAATTAGAATTAATTCCCGTTTATCTACTTTTATCCATGTGGGGTGGAAAGAAACGTCTGTATTCAGCTACAAAATTTATTTTATACACGGCAGGAAGTTCTATTTTTTTATTAATAGGAGTTTTAGGTATAAGTTTATATGGTTCGAACGAACCAACATTAAATTTAGAACTCTTAGCTAATCAATCCTATCCTGTGACACTCGAAATACTATTTTATATTGGATTTCTTATTGCTTTTGCCGTCAAATCACCGATTATACCTTTACATACTTGGTTACCTGACACCCACGGTGAGGCACATTACAGTACCTGTATGCTTCTAGCTGGAATCTTATTAAAAATGGGAGCGTATGGGTTGGTTCGAATCAATATGGAATTATTACCCCACGCTCATTCTATGTTTTCTCCTTGGTTGATGGTAGTCGGTACAATCCAAATAATTTATGCAGCTTCAACATCTCCCGGTCAACGTAATTTAAAAAAGAGAATAGCCTATTCTTCTGTATCTCATATGGGTTTTATAATTATAGGTATTAGTTCTATAACGGATCCTGGACTTAATGGAGCTATTTTACAAATAATTTCTCATGGATTTATTGGCGCTGCACTTTTTTTCTTGGCAGGAACGAGTTATGATAGAATTAGGCTTGTTTATCTTGATGAAATGGGTGGAATGGCTATCTCCATTCCAAAAATATTTACAATGTTCACTATCTTATCGATGGCTTCCCTTGCATTGCCGGGCATGAGTGGTTTTGTTGCAGAATTAATCGTTTTTTTGGGAATAATTACCAGCCAAAAATATTTCTTAATTTCCAAAATTTTAATTATTTTTGTAATGGCAATTGGAATGATATTAACTCCTATATATTTATTATCTATGTCACGCCAAATGTTCTATGGATACAAGTTAATCAATGTCAAAAACTTTTCTTTTTTTGATTCTGGACCCCGAGAGGTATTTCTTTCAATCTCTATTCTTCTACCCATAATTGGTATTGGGATTTATCCTGATTTTGTGCTCTCATTAGCAAGTGACAAGGTCGAATCCATTTTATCTAATTATTTCTATGGATAGTTTTCAGGAAATAAAAAAAAGCATTAAAGTGAATTGTAATCAGAAGCCTTTGGTCTTTGTATTGTGAGAACCTTTTGAATCATTGTACTACGTGATTCAAAAGGTTCTTGATTATTTCCTACTAAAACTAAATGAGATTTCTTAACTTATATGAAGTTAGATATAGATGCTATTTTCTTTATTTAGATTTGGATTCTTTTTTGGTTGTTACTTTTTTATTTAATTCGATGTAAATGAACCATAACTATGTAAACCTATTCCTAAAAGATTGACGCCAAAATAGCATATCCAAATTAAAAGAAAACCTATAGAAGCCACAATTGCAGAATTTATACCCCTAACATTCCTATTTGTTTTAATATGTAAATAAATTGCGAATATAGTCCAAGTAATAAATGCCCAAGTTTCTTTTGGATCCCAGTTCCAATATGAGCCCCATGTCTCATTAGCCCAGACAGCTCCTGAAAGAATGCCAACGGTTAAAAAGATAAATCCAAGACTAATAATACGAAAACTCCAATAATCTAATTGTTGAATCAATTGATACCTATAATAATTTCTAGAAAAACTAAAAGTAATGTTTTGTTGTAGTAAAATGGAATTTCTTTCATTTATGTAGTAAAGTACATCAAAAGAAAAAAATTCATTTAATAAAAATTTTTTTTTTATATTCTTTTTCCAAAAAGTAGGTCCGACGTTGCGAAATGTAATCACTAGAAGAGCTATTGATAATAATGATCCGCATAACAGAGCGCCATAGCCTAATATCATCATACTTACGTGCATCATTAACCACTGGGACTGGAGAGCTGGTACTAATATTGCAGACTGAGGCATTTTGTTTAAAAGACCTGAAGTAGCAAAACCCTGAATAAAAATAGCACTTGGCGCAGTTATTGCGTTTAAGTGATTTTCTTGTTTTTTATTAAAATAGGAAACCATATGAATAATTGAAAAAGCCCACGAAAGAAAAATTAAAGATTCATATAAATTACTTAATGGAAAATGTCCGGAATAAATCCAACGAGTGAATAATAATCCTGTTATACCAAAAAACGTAATTATGATTCCTTTATCTGATGAATCAAAAAACCCTATGATTTCATCTAAATTAACTAATAAAGTTAAAAAATAAATTGTCAGTACAATTGAAACGACCGAAAAAGATATATGAGTTAATATATGCTCTAAAATTGAAAAAATCATAAAAAATTTGTTAAAAATTAATAAATTAATACTAGGTTTTACCCGATTTTAGAAAAAAAGTCGGGTATTATTTTGATTCTAAAACTTATAATATCTCTTTTATAAGATCTTATGCCGCTACTCGGACTCGAACCGAGATGCTCTAGCACTGCTTCCTAAGAGCAGCGTGTCTACCAATTTCACCATAGCGGCAACTTGTTCAAAACAATACTAACAAGTTTTTATTCAATCGTCGAGATTAAAATTTAAATAAAGAAGCCAATTGACTCAAATTTCCAATTGATTTACTGAATAAAAACTTTTTTAAATAGGTATTGGGGTTTTAATTCAATTAAGATCTTTTTTTTCTGAGTTAGTGAAAATTATTTCAATTCACTTTTTGTTCTTTATATTTTTTCTAGAATACAATGAAAAATGTAACTAAATTTAAGTAGTTGGAACCTCAACCCAAAGACAAAACTCTAAATGCTCTTTATCTTTTTTTTTTCATTTATATGAAAAAAAAAAAAGATAAAGAGAAATTCCATTTGTCAGTTCCATTAATAAAAAAAAGGATTTTTCTAAAAATTAAAACTTCTTCAAAACCCTTAGAAATTTGAAATAAAAAACGATTTTCCTAATTGCTCAAGAGAAATAAAAAAAATAATTATCAAAATATTTTTTTTTATACATCTTTTTATATTGTACAAACAGTACAAGCATAAGATTTTTTGATCACTTAAATTAATTAATTTGAAGAACCTATGGATTTCGCTTAAAAATCTTTTATTTCCTCATTAAGAGGAAATAAAAGATCTTTATTTATTATTGCATCAAGGTAGTGATGGGGAAAATAAGAATTCCCTTTTTGGAACTAAAAAAATGTGAACCTTTCTTTTTTATTTATATATTGTCTTTTTTTCTTCTTTTGGTTCCTATTTGGTTTTCTATGTATTTTAAAAAATTGGTTTTTAAGTTAGGCTAATTCTAATTATTATAGTGTTTTTTAGTTATTTTGTTGTACAAAAAAACTTTTTGAATTACCTGTAGAAAGTGATTTCCCTAACGAAAAAGCTTTCAACGATGTCCAATATCCCTTCCTTTTCCAAATTTTTTTACGAATACGCTTTTTCGAGATAGAAGTACGTTTTTTTGGAACTGCCATTAAAAAATGAAAAAAAAATTTCAGTGGTATAAGTGGATGTCAAAGACATTTATTATTCTTTCGTACGCTATATCGAGTTATTTTTTTCTTTCCAATTTTATTATATATTATTTTCAAAAAAGACATTCAAAAGTTTAAAACCCAACTGTTTTTTACTTTTTTTTTATAAAATTTGGTTATAAAAATTTTTTTTATTTCACGTTTGAAATTCGTACAAGAGTACTCATTTAATTAATCTATACTGATAGATTATATTATCAAAAAAATTATGAGATTTCTTCACATCATATGTAAAAAAAATATCGATTATAATAATCTTTCTTGCAAATAAAAAAAGCTCGCTTAGTCTACTGGAAGACAATCACTAAATTCAAAAATTCAAATTAATTCCTTAATAATTCTAAATAATCAAACTAAAATAACTTTGTTTTAGGTAAAGTTTTTTTATTATATAATTAAGATTAAGTATTTTTTTGTCGTGTAAATCTTTGTTCTATTCTTAATATATGTATATAAATTATTGTAATACGGAATTATAATTCACTTTTTCTGTATCTGCATAAAATCACAATTTTATTTAGTAGTAATAAAAAAAGACAAATAAGTTTTTTTGACAGTAACTTTGTAATATTATTTAATCACTTCTAATTTTTTTAGTTGAATATATATTTCTTTTCAAAGATTTATGAAGGATTATACTAATTCGCAAAAATTTCTATTTAGGTTTGAAATCGCGTGCTTTTTTATTGTCCCCTTTGAAAAAAATATATATATACAAACCAGTGAATAAGAAATAATAAATTTAAGAATAAAATAAAAAGGATTTTTTATTTTATGGAACATACATATCAATATTCATGGATCATCCCTTTCATTCCACTTCCAGTACCTATTTTACTAGGAGTTGGCCTTCTACTTTTTCCGACAGCAACAAAAAACCTTCGTCGTATGTGGACTTTTCTTAGTATTTTTTTGTTAAGTATAGTTATGATCTTTTCACTCTATCTATCTATTCAACAAATTTTTCTAAGTTGCATTCATCAAAATGTATGGTCTTGGACCATAAATAATGAATTTTCTTTTGAGTTCGGTTACTTTATCG